GACATTTTCACCAAATATTTTTGGTGATAAAGATTTAATATTCCTATTGTCTATATCTTTCATTTCCAAAAATGGAGTACTTCTAAAAAAAGTATTAGATTTTTTATATGTATTTCTAGGAATAGTAGGTATATATTCCTTTCCATTTCCGTTTATTACACGAACTATTAGTGATTTATTTTTTTTCATATTTTATTTATTTTTTAAATAAGATTAAAAAGGTTCGGTTTAGATTAATCTTAACCAAATGTTTTTTTTATCAATTATTTCTATTGAATTCAATACTCAAAGGAAATAATTCGTAAAAAGAACTCAGATCATTAGCTAGAGGGCGGATGTAGCCAAGTGGATCAAGGCAGTGGATTGTGGATCCACCATGCGCGGGTTCAATTCCCGTCGTTCGCCCATCACACTATTTTTAATTCCAAAAATTTAATTTGGAATATTCCTATTTACGGCGACGAAGAATTAAACTATCACTATATTTTCTCCTTTTCCTAGTTCTTCTTCCAAGGGCAGGATAACCCCAAGGAGTTGCGGGTTTTTTTCTACCAATTGGGGCTCTTCCTTCACCGCCCCCGTGTGGATGGTCCACAGGGTTCATAACTACTCCTCTTACTACAGGACGCTTACCTAGCCAACACTTCGATCCAGCTCTACCCAAACTTTTTCGGTTCACCCCAAGATTACCCACTTGTCCGACTGTTGCTAAGCAGTTTTGGGATATCAAACGAACCTCCCCAGATGGTAATCTTAATGTGGCCGATTTACCCTCTTTTGCAATCAGTTTCGCTACAGCACCTGCTGCTCTAGCTAATTGTCCGCCTTTTCCATGTGTGAATTCTACGTTATGTATGGACGTGCCTAAAGGCATATCGGTTGAAGTAGATTCTTCTTTTTTCTCAAAAAAACCCCTTCCCAAACTGTACAAGCTTCTTCCAAAGCATACGGCTTTCTAGATGTATATGATGATATAGAAAAAAATAGATCTTTTCATCGTATAATGAAGTATCACATGAGTGGATATTTAGGAATCCTAATCTCCCGAATCATTCATGTTATCATCTTCTACATCCTAGGTCTCTCCGTTCCGTCATCTGGCTTATGTTTTTCATGTAGCATTCAGACCGAATGACTCTATCAAATTACGTCGATACTTCCACATATTACGGGTAACGTAGGAGACATCTCTTCGGGGGATCTTCATTACCACTGCTTAGCTTTCAATTCGCCTCTGACCATCAAATGAAATGTGAATAACCCGTCCTCCTCTCTTTGAAAGAAGGGGCGCTTCCAGTTCTGTGCGTGCTTCAAACAATTTTCTCCATATTACCATATCTCTAGAGTCAATAATTTTCTATGAGAAACTACTGAACTCAATCACTTGCTGCCCTTACTCAACAGTTTTCTGTTGAGGTCTATTCCATAGAGGTACTCCAAATGGATTAGTGATCGATTTCTAGGTTTTGTCGTAAACCTAATTGGTTAGTTCCAATTACGTAAATCAATAGTTCAAACCGCACTCAAAGGTAGGGCATTTCCCATTGATATAGGAACTCCTTTACCAGAAAAAATGGTATCTCCAATTATAGCTCCTCTGGGATGTAAAATATATCTCTTCTCACCATCCTCGTAGTGTATAAGACAAATGTATGTATTTCGATTAGGGTCGTATTCTATGGTTACGATTCTACCAGATATGTCTTTTTGATTCCGTCGAAAATCGATTTTACGGTATAGACGCTTATGACCCCCCCCTCTATGCTTTACGGTAATAATTCCTCTGGAATTACGACCTTTACTACAACGATGTCGTCCATAGATCAAATTATTTCGTGGATTGGATTTCATTTGACTTTCTACGGCTCCATTGCGTGTGCTCCGACTAGAAGTTTTGTATAAATGTATCGCCGTGTTATTAAGTATTTTTCTTTAAGTTATTTTCTCTAGAAGAGGTGGAATAGAATAAAGAATCTCTAGAAGAGGTGGAATAGAATAACCCGGTCGAAGCGTAATGATCATACGCCTGTAATGCATTGTATGTCCCATAATAGGTGCCATTCTTCTACCCCTTTCGGGGTAGAAGATGACATAACTATTACCTTAGTTCGACTCAATCCTTGATTTCTTTCTTTGTTGATCCTGATTCGACATTAGAAGTATGTATACAAGGTCTTCAAGTTCTTCCTCGTGTAATAATTTGTCATTGTTGAACAAATGGTTATCTACTTCTCCTTCCTCTCGGTATCTTATGAGAATTTCTCCTTTATTAAAAAATATATATATATATATATATAAATATATTTCTAGAATTCCTCTATGTATTCTTCCCATATTTGACAAAAGTAAAAATAGTCAAATTCTTTATCCTGTAATAAATCATTATTGTCTAAGAAATATCTAAGAAATATCGACATTTCCATTTTCCAGATTGTTCAAAATCTTCTATGTGGATCTTTTTTCTAAGAATCTCATAGGGATCAATAGAAACCATATTCTCATCCGTAGGATCCCAAGTACCCGAATAAATCAATTAAAGATTCGATTCGATCTAAACTCTCCATTGGTAAATGAAATGCACCATGTTGACAAATAGATTTGTTTTTTTGTGCATATTTTTTTGAAATGGATGTCTCACAATTTTCACAATAAGTCCATAAATGAGCCTATCGCGCAAATACATCCTCTGGATTTTGGTATTTCATTAAAGATTCATTCTTCCTCAATAAGCGAAGACTTTTTCCTCTAACTTCAGTATCGATCAGAATTCTAGTTCTTACTCTTACTATGTTAGGGTATGAATATACTATACCAATTAATTCGTTATGGAAGATCCCATTGAGCCAATTCCGATAGACTTTTTGACCCTTCCTATCCTATTAGGGTGCATCCAGTAGGAATTGAACCTACGAATTTGCCAATTATGAGTTGGGCGCTTTAACCATTCAGCCATGGATGCAATTAATGAAATAATATTTCTGATCATAATCTCCACATTGGATCAAGAACAGGATCAGAGGGATCAAAAACCGCTAATTCGTATAAAGCCATCGAACCGGCCCAACCAGCAACTAGAGCTGTGTGCATTATAGAAACAGAAAGCAGTCGACCGGGATCATTCAATACGACAGTATGAACACGATACCAAGGTAAACCCATGGAAATACCCCTTTATCAAAGAGAAATAGAAACTTGATTTTCTCGTACGTATTAAACTAAGAAGACGATATATTGTGTACCTAAACTTTTTTTTAGTAGATTCTGTGGTTCATTTTTATTTCATCTCATTGAAAAGAAAAATAAGGGAACAACTATGTTCGTAAGAACAAAGAGAAGCAGATCTATTCTATACCCGATAAGTACCAATACGCAAGGGGAAGATTGCATTATTGGAGAATAAATGGATACTTATTCGAATGATCAATCCCTTCGTTACAGTTTTTTTGAATCCATTCTGTCTTACTCTATCAAAAAAGCCTTCCATGTATCAAAATCAAAGAGAAGAAATCGGTGTATCAAAATCGATGTATCAAATAGAAGAAAAAGGAATGAAGACAAGAAATCATGGATTTTCACCTTTCCTTATTTAAGTGAATAAAGGATATGCATTTTTTGGTTGAAATTTTTGAGTATAGGAATACCAAAAGTATCTTTTCGCCGTCCTGGAACCGAAAAGCTTGGCTTGACATATAGTGTGACTTGTCAAACATATTGGGTCATATGAGATTGACCCGTTCTCTTCCTTCCCCGATCAAGATATCCTCTGTTTCGCCGAAGAGATATTGTATTGAGTAAACCATCATTCATTCGGAGCACGAAGTCAAATTTCTCAAATTTCAATATGAAAAAAAATGATATATGTCTTAATTGATACGATTTGTATTACTTAATCTCTTCTTGATATCAAATATATGAATGAAAAAAGACAGAACAGAGATATATCTTAGAATTGAAAGGATTGTGATTCCTTCACTTTTTTTTGAATTCAATTCGAAAAATGGATATTAAAAGCCGCCCTATATTTTCTTTTTATTATAGTTACTTCCAGAATCGAAATTAATATAATATGCAATTAATCATTGCAGCAATAAAATGGAATCAGCTTTTTTATCTGTCTGTTCTGATCTTCTAATGAGTGCAAACCTTTAGGTTTCTAAAATAGCTAATTCGTTAATTCATCATACGGAATTTGAAAAATCTTATTCTTTCTTAAATAACTAATAGTTGATGGATATATTTGAAATTTTCAGAGATTCTATCTCGATAACATGTTGTAAAAAAAATCATAAAAAATAATCTTCAAAAATTTCTTAACCTTAACAATATCATTTCTATTTTCTATTTTTACCTATTTTTCAATATCGCTTCCCCATTGTACCTGTTTTTATGGATTTCTTTGACCTAGATTTTATAGACCCTCTATCCATTTAGAGGGAAATTATACAATATACTATTTGTTTTGAGTTAGGGCCCTTGGTACACGTCATGATCTAACCTTCACTTAGTTGACTATGATTCAAGGGTTCAAAACTTTCTGTTACAAACGGAATTTGAAAAATATTATTTATTCTTAAATAACCATATTATGGTTATAGATCCATTCGATTGCATATTAGAAAAATGCAAGTCATCCTATTTCAAATCTTATAATAGAAAAATTGAAATAATATTTTTTTTCTTAATCCTAGGATATCCTAGAATATTTGATTCGCTCATCTTAGGAAGAAAAAAAGAAAAATTTATATATTCATAGAATTTATATAATTCATATATGTAATTAATATATTCATAAAATAAATATATACGTAATATATACGAATAAAAAGAAAATATTTTTCATTTTTATCGTATATATATATCTAATAAATACAAAAAATACAGGAGGATCTTTCATGAAAAATCTCATGGATTTCGGCCAAATCCAGGCTGACGTAAAGAAGTTTTTAAAAACTTTGATTTTTTTTCTAGTAGGAGTTTTTCTCTATCGTGTCCACAATAAAAATCTAATAGAAAGAAAAAATCTCGATTTGAGGGGGCTTCTTAGTTCGGTTGAATGCAGGGAAGAATCTTTTTGTTCTTCCAATAACTTGGTTGTTTCGCGAAAAACCTTTTCTGGGATTTTTTTTATGGATGGAGAAGAAATTCATTGTGTTCTTCCAAGAGTGTATCTGTATCATTCGGAGTTCCTGGTCGTCGAGAAACCTGATCATAAAAAATAGGGACTTGATTTGTAATGAAACCGTAGCTGGAATTCGAATCTCATTCAAAGATAGAAATAACAAAGATCTTGAATTTCTATTGTTGTGTATACATGATCCGATGGTTAGTTGGGGGAAGAATCCGCACGAATCGAATTTTTGGTTCGACAATGTGTGATTGGGAAATCGGTTTATTAGGAAAGGAAAAAATATCTTATGCAATATTGAATATCATTTAACAAGATCGAATCTCATTGAAGTAGATAATTCCAGCCAATTTAAAAGAATTTTATTGTTTATTCGCAACAAAATAATTTCTCGGTAAAAAAAAACAATTTTTTTTGACTCTTTCTCTGCGAATCTCTGACACACAAATACCTCACGATCAGGATTTTCCACAAAGGGGTAACACAAGAGATAATTTGTACAAGTCTTTGATGTATAAATTAAAAAAATTATATCGAGAAATTTCTAATAAGTTTTACGGATCTTTTGTTTTTCCAAGGATTCTTTATCCAAAGAAATCCAATTTGGAATCCTTAAGATCTTTATCTTTCATCTCGCCACCAAGAAATTTTGATCCAATTACAGCCGATCAAAAATTCTATAGCTATAGAGAAAGTTCCTCGATCACGGACTTTTTAGGAATTATTAGGAGATTTTATTCATCATATATTAATCGATCTGATTCAAAAGTTAAGAACTTGCATCCGTATCTCAGTGTCAATTCAAACATGGAGTGTGAATCAAATCCATGTTCTAAGAAATCTTTACCATCCGGAAAGAAAGAAAACTGGAGTCTTTTTCGTTTTCGAAGCAAAAAAAAATATGTGAATAAACGTAGGATCAAGATAACTTTTGGAAAAGATATAATTTCTGTGATCATTTTCGAGGGAGATATTAAAGATAATTTTTATTACTTCGAGTGCAATATTTACAAAAAATATCTCCCCACGATCTTAACTACGAGTGGGTTCAAACTTAAAAGATCCATCCTTTCCGAGATTTATTTCAAATTTCTATTACGTATCAAAAATTCAAGATATTTTTGATATACCATGGGTAATTCTTGAGAAGATTGTTATGAAATGGACTCGGATAAGTAAGTGAGAAGATCCTTATGAAATGGACTCTGATAAGTGAGAAGATTTGAACTCTTTCTTTTGTAATGGGAGAAAAGGATAGAAAAAAATTTCAGTGAGACATTACTATTACTTCTTCGGTCCGAACCAAGGAATCCGTTAGATATGATGCAACAGAAATATTTTTCTATGCATTATGATAGATTGAGAAATGAAATAGACGAATCGGAGTTTGAAGAAGGGCACGAAGCGGTGAACTCGCAAGAGATAGAGAACGATTTCTTCAATCAAATAGTTCGGTCTGCTAAAATAAGGCGCTATCTATTTGATAATCTCGAAATTGAGAATATCCATATGAAATCGGGATGGGGCCGAGTCATTTCAGGGCAAGTGGCCTCTTGATCACGAGGAAGATAAGCTTCAAGAGGAGGAGCTTCAAGAGAAAGATTCGGAGTTCTTGCAGAGTGGAACAATTCTGTACCAGAAAAAAGAGAGATTTTCCAAAGAACAAAGCGTTTTTCTAATAAACCGATTCATTTGGGAACCTCCGCAGCCATTCTTTTTGGTAGTCATACGGCTGGACTTTTGGCTTTCACGTCGAGAATTGTTTGAGAAGAGGTCTGACCTAGACCTAGATAAGTATCCTTCTTCATTTTTCAATGAAAATTGGTTCAATAAGCAAGAAAAGCACACCGAATTGTTGGCTCGTCGTCAGAGATGGCAAAGAAGACTTAGAATCAATAGTTCCTTATGTAAAGGATCTTTCTCTTCTCATATTTCTGTTGGAGAGTTATCAGTATTTAGCAAATCTGTTCCTATCTAAGGGAAGGCTCTTGGATCAAATGAAAAAAATATTGTTGAGAAAGAGATGGCTTTTCCCGGAGGAAATGAACCATTTTATTTTTGGAACAGGAGAAAGATTTCTCCATTCCTTATCCGTAAAGATATATGGCCATGAAAAAGGGGATTAAGTAGAAGAGGATTGGCCGGGTGATAGAGTCGTGGAAACACTTGTTTATTCGATATTTTCGACCTTAGTTCATATGCTACTGTTGAAGCATGAATTGAAATCTTAAATCAAAGTACTATGTAATGTATGGATGATAGAAACTGCCTAAACAAGAATTTAGGCGAACAACCAAAAACAGAGTAGAAAAACTGATTCATTCAGATCGACATGAGGATCCAACTCCATTGGATTGCCAGAATCCATGTTTGTA